GAAAGTGAATACAGAAAGAGAATACTACCCCCCCCTTTTTGTGATGTGGTTTGCTAGGTTTCGGGAAGGTATACAAAGACAAAAGCCTAGTTGACGTTTTTGACAATGTTTACAATGAAACTTACCAAATATAGTTGTTTTTAAAACTTTAGCTTGTACACAAAGAAAGCAGGTCATTCCTATACTAGAGGGAGAGTATCACTAACTTTCTGATTGTGGACAGAAAAGGAGGAAAATTAATATGGAATTCAACTCCGAAGATTCATGAAGCAAATAAGTTTGTTTAGCCACACGATTGGATAAATATCCATTGAGCCCATTAAAATGAATTGAAATGTGTTTTTGCTTTCATTTTTATGTTCGGCTTTAAAAGATACTCGTGACCGGGCTTATAGAAAGAATTTAGGAATACTTTTTTTGATGAAAAAACTGGTCGGTTACAAGCAACAAACTAGAATGGGTAAATTAAAATTATACAATTTTTTTTTTATTTTCCTTTTTTAGGGCTCTAGGGCTATACGGACTCGAACCGTAGACTTTCTCGGTAAAACATATCAAACTTTTTATTATCAAAATGATCTGAACTGTTTCAAAGACCCAACATGCAATTTTTTGTGCATTGGGCTCTTTCATTAACTGATATTTCTATCAGTTAGTCCGCCATATTTTTTTTTGATAGAAAAATAGGAGATGGCTCCATGTGCTCTGAGTCATTATTTTAATTCTGATCCAGGAACACTACCAAAGTGTTTCAAAGGGGGTATCTTGACGTAGGTCTGCCTCTGGCCTAGATTAACCTAAGTTAGATGAAGTCTCTATCGCTCTGCTTAAAAATGAAATATGAAACTTCATACACCTTAAAGTTCATAGGGCGAAAAGATCTTTTTTTGAGGTCCTTGTACTCATTATGCCTAGCATTGAATAGGCATTTACCTTATCAATATCTCAAATCAACGATGGGGCCTGTTTGGCACCTAAAAGGGACAAGACTGAACCCCTTGTCAGGCTATTGTTCTCTTGTTCCCTCAAAGTTATGGAGTAAGACATCGATTTCTCAATAAGATAAATTCTTTTGATTGCATGATGGACCCCCCTGAAAAACATTGGCGCGCGTGTAAACGAGGTGCTCTACCTAACTGAGCTATAGCCCTTAGTGCTTGTAATACCTATTTTATTATGTAGATAATTTCTTGTCAAGATGAATATTCCACGATCCAAGATCATAGTTCTTTGATCTGTTTGCGCGTTATTGCTTATAAGTAATATTCTATTTATAATCCATCGATGGGATGGGTCCCATTTGGTTTTCTTTGTGATGATAAACGGCCTACTTAACTCAGTGGTTAGAGTATTGCTTTCATACGGCGGGAGTCATTGGTTCAAATCCAATAGTAGGTAGAACTTATTAGATCCCACCGACTCCGGTCTCTAATAAGTTTTTATATCCATTTGCTTTTATTGATATTTATTTTGTATCTTTTCTATTTCTTTTTTTTTGTTGGATCAAAATAGAATTACGCCTGATTTAATTCTGTCGAGTGAATACAATCAAATCAAATAAAAAAATAGACCAAACCTCTTTTGATTATTCGGACACACCAACTAGTTCCGAAATCTCATTGATCGTCTCGACTCGTGTCCTAGCTCGTCGGAGAGCTAGATTTGCCTCAATTTTTTGTCTCTTTCCTTCAGCTTTTCTTAAATTAGCTTCTGCTATTTCAAGAGTTTGCCGGGCTTCTTGTGAATCGATGTCACTACCTTTCTCCGCATCATTTACTAAAACAGTGATCTCATTATTACCTATTCTAGCAAAACCTCCCATCAAAGCCATCGTTAACCATTGGCCGTCAAGACGTATTTTCAAAATACCTATATCGACGGCTGTAGCAACAGAGGCGTGATTTGGTAATACGCCAATTTGACCACTATTAGTAGATAAAATGATTTCGTTCACTTTTGAATTCCAAACGGTTCGATTAGGGGTCAGTACACAAAGATTTAAGGTCATTTATTCGAATTGCTCTCCATTTCTAAGTTCATAGCCTTCGCGGTAGCTTCATCGATGTTACCTACCAAATAAAAGGCCTGTTCAGGAAGACTGTCTAATTCTCCGGAAAGGATCAACCGAAACCCTCTAATTGTTTCTGCTAAACCAACATATTTTCCTGGAGAACCAGTAAAAACTTCTGCTACGAAAAAGGGTTGTGATAAGAAACGCTCAATTTTTCGCGCTCTTGCTACGGTTAAGCGATCCTCTTCGGATAATTCGTCCAACCCCAGAATAGCTATAATGTCCTGAAGTTCTTTGTAACGTTGTAAAGTTTGCTTAACTCTTTGGGCAGTTTCATAATGGTCCTCACCAACAATCCGGGGTTGTAGCATAGTTGACGTTGAATCTAAAGGATCTACTGCTGGATAGATACCTTTGGCGGCTAATCCTCTTGATAGTACAGTAGTAGCATCCAAATGTGCAAATGTCGTAGCAGGAGCAGGGTCGGTC